TCGGATAAATCAGCCCAGGCTGGCTTACTAATGGGATGTCCTAATACGTTACAAAATTTCGCTTTAGCCAATAATCCAATTAGAGGCATAATTGGAACTAGGGTCTCAAACTCCTTAATACCATTATCTATTAAGAATGCATTTTCTAACATTTGACTCCGTACCACGGACGGGTTTAGTCGTACACTTAAAAGAAAACCCATAAACTCCATGGGCCGATTTGATGATTGATTGATATAGATTCTTCTTGTTTGCAACCACAGGGAAAAATTATATTGCCAGAAATTGACAAAGTAATATTTCAATTTAGTCATCAGAAAAAATGCCCCCCTTGAAGCCAGAATACATTTTCCCTGATATCTAACATAATGCAGAAAAGGGTCCTTGAAGAACCACAGGATAACTCCAAAATGCTTATTAAATACTTTTAAAAAATGTTCTAACTTTAGGTAGAAATAAACTCGTGCAAGAAAGGCTCCGTAAGATGTTGATCGTAAATGAGAGGATTGATTGCGGAGAAAAACGAAGATGGATTCGCATTCACACACGTAGGAATTATATAGGAACAATAAGAATCTTTGATTTTTTTTTTTTGAAAAATCGGAAACAGATCTCTTTAGAGTAATAACACTATTACAATACTCATAAAGAAAGAATCGTAATAAATGCAAACAAGAGGTATCTTTTACCCAGTAACGAATAGTTTGAACCAAGATTTCCAGATGGACAGGGTGAGGTATCAATATATCTAACACATAATTTAAACGTAAAAATTTGTCCTCTAAAAAAGGAAATGTTGAATGAATTGATCGTAAATTTTGATATTTTTTTAGTTCTTTTCCGTCTAGGGAAGATATTAATCGCATAGAAAATGGAATTTCCGTAATAGTTGCAAATCCCTCTGAGATCTGTTGAGAATACAAATTTTTATTGGGCACAAGAAATTCGGTTTTGTTAGAATCATTAACAGAAAGAATCAAATAATTCTGTTGATACATTCGAATAACTAAACGTTTTATAACTAGTAAACTGTATTTTGTGTCAGAACTTTTTTTTTATTTGACAACAAAATGGATCTGTTTAAACCTAAATCCTGATCATGTACAAGGGCATAAATATATTCCTGAAAGATAAGGGGGTATAAAAAATCATCGTGCCAAGATCTAGCTAATTCTAAATATCCTTGGAATTCCTCCATCGACCTGAAACGAAAAGAAAAGTAGAGGGTTTCTTGGGTTATAAAATGATACATAGTGCGATACAGTCAAAACAAGGTATTCTATTACAAAAGAATAGATCCCTCGGAAACAGGTAAACTCATCAACGGACTCTCTATCTTTTTTCCATCTAATTGGTTTCGTTCCTATATAATTATAGGATAAGAAGATGGGTAGAAATCCTTTATTTTTTAAACTCAATCGCTCTTTTGATTTTTGAAAAAAAGTATACTTATCAATATACTGTTTCTTCTACACATTCATCTCCATTTTCCATTAGAAAAGAAAATGGCTAATAGTTAGGATTCACTAAAAAATCGGTAATCCACTCCTGGAAAAGCCGCTCCGCATCAGGCACTAATCTATTTTTAACGTTTAATTAGGGCGGGTAATCGTTCCAATTAAGAACATAAGCTCGTTTCTTTTTCTTTCCCTACAATTAGAGCCATAAGGCTCGATCCATGTATTCAATCGACCCAACTTTGAATTCATTTCGTTCTCAGAATTCAACCAAAGGTTTTGTACCGATCTAATAAGAACGAAATTGTTTCATAATTCTCCATTGATACGACATGCTCTTTTTTCCATTCATTCCTTTCAGGATCAGTCGTGGTCTTACAAACTCTACCGATAGTGTGGACGAATCCCTTGCTTCATCCAAATGTGTAAAAGAACCTAGCCGCACTTAAAAGCCGAGTACTCTACCGTTGAGTTAGCAACCCAAAGAGCATATAGTATATAGATACAATCGAGATCAAAATAAAGAAATTAGACAAGACAACCAAAAATTTGAATTAGCAAAAAAAAGATCAACTGACAATACAAGAAATTTTCAAATAAAAAACTAGACCACTTATTAGATATTTTCATACACTACATTCTATATATTTTCTATTTTATTTCTCTATCTTTCTATCTCTATATTTTTTAAGAGATTCTTTTTTCAATTATCTATCCATTTCCTTATAAAAATTTGGTTTTGTATCACAACAAATTCAACGAATCTTTGAATAAAGTAAAAACCAAAACCTGTTTTTTTTTATGTAGGACAAAAAAATAGAAAAAAATGGATCCATTTACACTTGAATTATATTTGTTCACTACACTCTTGTCAATATGTATGTTAAAAAAAAAAACACACAAAAATAAATAAAGAACTTGTGTTGGATTGGCACTATCTAAATAAGGTACATGATTAGAAAGGAAAGAATGTAGAGCGAAATACAAAAGAAGTAGACAAAATCTCAATAATTATACGTCAAATAATTCATTCTTTTTTGAGTATAGTTCCAAAGAAAACCATCCAATTGAAAGGAATGTCAGAATTTTCGATTGCTAGATCCAACTCCTACTGTTAGTGAGTTGGTCAATATAAAACTTTCTTCGTTTGTTCACTTGATCTTTTTTCTAGACATCTTAAAAGTTTTATTTTGATCATTCATTAGAGGAGACGCAGCCTCCTACTGGAACAATACCAAATAGGTCTGACTAGAGCAAAAGAAGGTGTGAATAATAAAGAAAGGGTTATATAAAACTATATACATATGAATCGCTCAAGTCCCTTTGTTGTTGTACTTGTTGCAGTTAATTAAGTGAATTTTGTTTCATTAGGGCGAAGTTCTTTAAAAACCTCTGCTTTCTTTAAAATATTATAAACAGTTCCAGTAGGTTGAGCACCCCTTTCAAGAAAATATAGAATAGCGGGAACATTTAAATAAGTTTGATTCTTTATTGGATCATAAAAACCAACTTTCCGAAGATCTCTTCCTTCTCTTCGGGACCGAACATCAATTGCAACAATTCGATAGACAGCTCATTGGGATAGATTATATGAACAATACCCCCCCTAGAAACGTATAAGAAGTTTTCTCCTCGTACGGCTCAAGAAAAATGATTTCTTCTTTTTTTTTTCAAGTTATGAATATATAAACTTCTAACGGCAAATAGATCCATAAAACCATCAAATTAATTATACTAAGAATTAAGCCCCCTTTTGCTCTTATTCTTCTTTCCGGAAAAACCCATTTGCACCCATAACTCAAGTTGAATAACTCTCAAATAACTCAAAAGAAAAATTTCATTTATATTTATTGAGTGGTCTCTAACCCCCCCTTTGTCTGGCTTATTTAACCTCTATTGGAATTCTTCATTCTAATTTAGTTGTTGATACAATTGAGAATGAAAAGGGCCTTTCCTTGTTTCGGAATCTCTTTGCTTTAAATCATTAGGTTTATACATTACTTCGTTGATCTTTAATCCTTTCAAAATGGCAGCAACATACCCCTTTTGTGATTGTTTATCAAAGAAAAGAATCATACAAACACTTGCGCTTGATTCTTTCACAATATACTTTGTTATCGAAAAGGATTTATCAATTCCAACAAATTTTCCTTTTGGATTGGAAACTTGGTGGGGTTGGATCCTTTCGATTTATCTGTCACAAATATACTTACGAAGTTGTTCTAATTTATTGATTCACACTAACCCTAGATTCTTGCTCTTAAGAAATGAATCAATACTTTCTACTCGAGCTCCATCATGTACTAGTTTAAATTAACTACAACACAAAAAAGTGTGGGTACTAGTCTAACAGAACAGGGGATGTCGAGCCAAGAGCACCTTTTTCCATATAAAATGGTGGATATAAAAATCCACATCAGATCATGTCCTTCAAGTCGCGCGTTGCTTTCTACCACATCGTTTCAAACGAAGTTTTACCATAACATTCCTCAAATTTTGAACCGGTATGTAATTGATTCAATTATGGAATCATGAATAGTCATTGGTTTAGGCGGTACGTACATAGAAATCTATACTTTATTCTCTATTAAATAGATATTCTAGATTCAATATATAATATTCTATTATTGGCATTAAAGAATATACGGATATTCACCCTTTTCTTATCTTATATTTAATATAAAATTATATCGAATTTGATTTTACTAGATTTTATATATCTATTTTATATTGATTGATAGTAGTATTATGGGATTCGAAAGATAAATTCGAAATAGAATAGAAAGTTATATATAAATATAAGATAAACTAAGTAAATGAATAAGTGTAAAAAAAATTCCAAAAATGATGTTGAATTAGGAATATTTTTTACATTTACAAGAAAAATCAAAAAGAAATACAGCTTTTTCTAGAACTCAGTATTAATGATTTAAATAAACACGATAGGTCTATCGAAATGATAACTTGTAAAAACAAATCTTATTTTTTTCACAAAAACAAAAATCGTAAACCCTTCTTACTGAGATCAAAGGTTATATAGATAAGGTAAGAATCTTTCCTCATTTTATACGTTACGTATTTCTTTTGGGGTTCAATAAATTTTCAATTAAGGTGAATAAAATGGCTAAATGAATCGCCTTTCCTTTCAACCATTACATGGATTTCTACTTATTCGTTCGTTATGTTCGTTATAAAATAAAGAACAAAATACGAATTATCAAAACATTAAGTTACATATGTAGTTTGAAACTTAATGTTTTGATAATTCGATTCGAAATGAGATTCGGGTAGATATTTAAATTGACACCTTTTCTTGTTGATTAACTCTTATCTACCCCCCCGCCCAATTATCTATAGGTACCGGGGGTCATAACCCCCCCCAAAAAAAAAAGCACCCTTTTTTATTTACAAAATCATAAACTGTCTAGGTACAAAACGAAACAAAACAGACCTAAATTCGATATTTTTTATTCCTTGTTATTTTACCCCAACACGGTTAGCATCGGAGGTTTAATCCTATTGATTGAATTAAATAAGTACTAAAATAGACTCTTGTTTCGAATACATATACACAATACGGCAATTTTAGAATTTCGCCGCCCCCTTTAAGGGATAGAGAATATAGAATTGCTTTCGCATTTTTAGTATGAATACATCTTTGATAATTCTATTAATATTAACATAACTATTTTTTTTTATTTATATTTTTTTATATAGAAATAGACACACGGCATAAGTAACTAAATTCCTTCCATATGGATTTTCATTGAAATTTAAAGAATCAATCTATTATCCTATCTTGCCTGTATTAGATCACAATTGGATTCAGTTAGATCTGTGTGTGTCAATTCCGTTTGTGAAAAAGATAGAATTCAGAAACGAATCTTTAAATAAAAAAAGCGAAAGAAGAAAAAATTATCTAGATACTCTATCTATAATACTCTATAAAAAATAATATAAGACTACACTTTTTTTTACAAAAAGTCCCTTGGTCAAAAAATTTTTGGATAGAATCCATATGCTCTGGGACGGAAGGATTCGAACCTCCGAATAGCGGGACCAAAACCCGTTGCCTTACCACTTGGCCACGCCCCACTTAGATTTCTACTCTACACTAATCTTGTTATTGATTGTTCGTCAATTCCAGCCAAAATCTCTATAGAATACAGTCGATTGTTATTTTTATTTTAACACATATAGGTATAGAATTAAACAAGCTGAATTTCTTGATCATTACATATAATTTAATTAAGATAATGTATGAAAGTATGATTTCTTCTATTCTCTTTTTATTTGAGAATGGAAGAGTTTTTGATTGAGTAAGTTCAAAAAAAAAAAAAGAAACGAAAGGATTTTTTATCGACTTTGCTTTTTTAAATTTTCGCTTATCTTATATCAATAACTCAATCGAAATTCAATAATCTTCAATAAAAAAGATGTCTGCTATGCTTAATATCTTTAGTTTGATCTGTATTTGTCTTAATTCTACCCTTTCTTCGAGTAGTTTTTTATTCGCCAAATTGCCCGAAGCCTATGCATTTTTGAGTCCAATCGTCGATTTTATGCCAGTCATACCTCTACTCTTTTTTCTACTAGCCTTTGTTTGGCAAGCTGCTGTAAGTTTTCGATGAGATTTAAAATATCGTCCTAGAAAACGATTTATTCGATAAAAATTTCAAATATGGTTATACTAATAAATGAAAAGATCAGATACGTTTTATAATATGAACTCTCAATTCAAATTTCAAATAGAAAAAGTCTTGGATAGAATAGCCTCGAAAAATGGGAATCACTTCCTTTATCGTTCTAACAAAAATTTCCGTGAAAGGCCCTGTGAGGTTTTCCACAAAAATTGTGGGTCGGAAAGCGATTGTTTATTATGTAGGCTCCTAACACTTAACAAATGAATTTTTTTTTCTTTTATAGAATATATGGGGGAATCTATTCTCTTTTTTACACAAAAAGATCTTGGAGATTGTGTAATGCTTACTCTCAAACTCTTCGTTTACACAGTAGTGATATTCTTTGTTTCTCTCTTCATTTTCGGATTTCTATCTAATGACCCAGGACGTAATCCTGGACGTGAAGAATAAAAGAGAAGTTTCCTTACTTTTTTTAGTGTCTTATTTTTTTTTTATAAAAAAAGAAAAAGAATTCAAGAAATTGGAAAGAGAAAAAATAGTAAATCATCAACAGAAACGGAAAGAGAGGGATTCGAACCCTCGGTACGAATGACTCGTACAGCGGATTAGCAATCCGACGCTTTCGTCCACTCAGCCATCTCTCCCTATTGAAAAAAGTAATTACAAAAAAGAATTACTAATTACTATAGTTAGATTACACATAACGTGCCATTTTAAAAATATTTTTTCTAGGTTTTCAATATAAAAAAAATATAATGAATAAAATTTCAATTCGCAATTCTTTCAGATTCCAGACTCTTCTAAATTCTAGAGAATAATTAAACTGAAATATAAGTCAAATTTCTTAAGTTATTTATATTATTTATATTCTTATTTTTGATTTATTCCGTTTATAATCTAAATATAAATTTATATATATAATTTTATAATCTAAATATAAATTTATATATATAATAATATAATAAGTCTGATATATATATAAACATAATATAGAAAAAATATGTATACAAACATATTATGTATACAAAGAGATATAGCATTTATAATATATAAATACATATAGAAATAACTAGAATAAATATAAGTTAAATAAAAAAATATAAATATATACAAGATAGACTACAAGGTTTATCCGAAAGTCCAACTCAACTAAGGATTCAATAAAAAAAGTTGAATACATATAAATAAAACCAGAAAGACTTCTTGCGAAAGGCCTTTTAGTCTCACGGCCTGGCCTGGTCACTACCTCGCCGGGCCTTTTATTAATTCAACGGATCATAGCATAGATAGAAAAATTTTTAGTTCATTTTTTTTTTTATAACTGTTTTTTTATTTTATAACTCCATTAAGACTTTAATACTATAGAAAAAAATGCTTGTTAAAGCAAGAACAAAAAAAGG